TATACAATGTAATGTGAGTTTGTAACACTATATATAGATAGAAATTTGAATTAGCTTATGACGCCGACTGAGCCTTGCCTGTATTTAGGGGTTTGCCAGGAATAACTAGGACTCTTCGGTTTAGGGGGTAAGGGGGTTTTGGCGCGCGCGCGAAGCCAGGGGGAATCTTAGAGTAGTATGTGGAGTAAAGAGTAAGATTATGTACGAGGGGAAAGAATGTAACTCTTTAGTGTATGTCCTATATCATTACATTATTTTTGGACACGTCAAAATTTGTGGGTTCCCCCTTGTTAATTAGTGGTAACACCACTGGAAATGTCATGTGAGATCCCCCAAAAAAAAAAAAAACCATATGCCTTTAGGTGGCTGTTTACTTGGGGGGTGCTTGCTAATTTAGCACTCCACCATTAACTTATGCCAGGATAATTCACCATTTGGGGAGTATATAAATGTATGGACCTGAAATAGGAACCAGATGCCAGTAATAGTGCAAGTTGTGCGACCCCCACGATTATTGTCCCTGATCCATCATTCATATTGTATCTTAAGATATAGAGTATTGATGGTTTCTCACTGCCCCATAGCACGATATAAATCTTTATTGAGTCTTCAAATAATGTTAGATGAGGGTAAGCTATGCGGGTGTAATATTTATATACCGACCCATCTCTTTAAGGATTTTTTGGTGAAGATTTATCATTAGGGCATATGCGGGACTTACATCCAACGCCTCTAAGTGGTAAAGGTGAAATATAATTGTATATGAGATGTTGGTTTAGTGTACGAGACCATCATGTAATATTATACATACTTTATGTACTACACCATGGTGTTGAGTTATGCATATTATGTACTAGAGCATAAGACATATATATTAGTCCAGTACTTTCTATTACAGAGAATAGTTTACTTAGAATCCTAGCTTTGGGGGCTAGGGGTGGGAGTTAAAATCTCTCTTTTCTGGATGGGGGGACTTTAACCCCCGATCTCCGGATTACAAGACCGGCGCTTTAAATGACATCTAAGCTACTAGGGCAGTTGAAGTTAAGTAGTTTGTTTTCTAGTCACCCTGTTAATGGGTGAAAAATTAGGAATAGGGAGAAGTAAAAAACAGAGGCGACTTGGCCAATAGTGATGAAGGGGTGTTCGACGGGTATGCCTCCGATTCAGGTCAGGATGAGTAGGTCTGCTACTAGGGCTCAGAATAGGAGTTGGGCTAGTGGGCGGAAAGTTATTCCTTGTTGTTTTGAGGTGTGAAGTAGTGGTACTGCTATTAGTACTAGGATTGAGGAGAATAGTGCTAAAACGCCTCCTAGTTTGTTTGGGATGGCTCGTAGGATGGCGTAGGCAAATAGGAAGTATCATTCTGGTTGGATGTGGGGGGGAGTCACTAGTGGGTCGGCGGGGATGAAATTTTCTGGGTCTTTTAGCAGGTTGGGTGCAAGTGTTGTTAGGGATATTAAGACTATAATAAAGATTGTAAATCCTAATATATCTTTGAGCGAGAAGTATGGGTGAAATGGGATTTTGTCTGGGTCGGAGTTTAGGCCGATTGGATTGTTAGATCCTGTCTCGTGTAGGAATAGGGCGTGTAAGATGGTGGCAGCGATGATTACGAATGGGATAAGGAAGTGGAATGCAAAGAATCGGGTTAGTGTTGCATTATCTACGGAGAAGCCCCCTCAGACTCATTGTACTAAGGAATTTCCCACATAGGGGATTGCTGATAGTAGGTTTGTAATTACGGTAGCACCTCAAAATGATATTTGTCCTCATGGCAAGACATATCCGACGAATGCTGTTATTATTACTAGAAGTAGAAGGACTACTCCGATGTTTCAAGTTTCTTTATATAGATATGAGCCGTAGTATAGGCCTCGTCCGATGTGTATGTAGATGCAGATAAAAAATAAAGAGGCTCCATTTGCGTGTAGGTTTTGGATGATTCAGCCGTTGTTTACATTTCGGGAGATATGGATTACGGATGAAAAGGCAGTTGAGATGTCTGAAGTGTAATGTATAGCTAGAAATAACCCTGTTACGATTTGTACGATTAGGCAGACTAGTAGGATGGAGCCGAAGTTCCATATTGCGGAAATGTTAGAAGGGGCAGGAAGGTCGATGAGTGCGCTATTGATTATTTTGAATAGGGGATGTGTTTTTCGGGTGATCATTCAGTTCTTGTAGTTGAGTTACAACGGTGGTTTTTCAAGTCATCGGTCCTGGTTAAAATCCTGGTAAGAATTTATGACATGTTTTATTGAATTGATTGGGCTTAGCCTGTATATTGGTATTATTGGAGTTATTACCTGTCCGGCGCCGTATTATGCAGCACTGAGCATGGCGTTAGCGGCAGGGGTAGGATGTATCACGTTAGTTTGGCATGGTGGGACGTTAATTGGGTTAATGTTGTTTTTAATTTATTTAGGTGGAATGCTGGTGGTTTTTGCGTATTCGGCAGCTTTGTCGGCTGACCCGTACCCTGATGCGTGGGGGGAGGGAGTGGTTAAGTTTTATGTTTTAGCATACTCGATTGGGATTGGGATTGCGGTTTTATGGTTTAAATATATGCGTGGGGGGTGACGGGTTGTTATGGATGAGTATAATGAGTTTTTTATGCGGCCGGGGGATATTGGGGTTGGTTATGTATATTATGATGGAGGGGCTATATTACTGGTGTGTGGTTGGGCGTTGTTGTTATGTCTTTTTGTAGTGTTGGAGTTGACTCGAGGTTCGAGTCGGGGTGCGCTTCGGGCTATCTAGATTATAGTTAAAAGGGTAGCGGCTAAGATTGTGGAAACCAGGTAAGAGGCCAGGTAGATTTTGATGGTGTCAGGGTTAGGGCTGTCGAAGAATGAAGTTAGGTGATGGTGTGTTGGGTGTAGGGTTTTAGGTCCGATTTCTAGTCATTGTTGGTCAATTTTGGTGGCTTGTTTGCCTAGTATTAGGGTGAGTTTTGGTATGGTTCGATGAATGAGGTTTGGGAAGAACCCTAGTATATTAGAGAAGTTGTGTAGAGTTAAGATTGGGGTAATTTTAGTTTGTTTAGAGGTTGCATTGGCTATTGTTAGTGCAATGATGATCCCTATAATTGTAACAATTAGTGCGGCTAGTTTCATTTGGGGGGTTATAGTTGCGGTTGGAATTTTTAATGGTAAGAAATTTGAGGTAATGATTAGTCCTGAGATAATGCTTCCTCAGGCTAGGCGTTCAATGGGCGCAGTTATTGTTTTATGGTTTTCATTGATTGGAGATAAAGAGGGGAATCGGGGGGAGCCTATGGTTACAAAGAAAATGATTCGGAGGCTGTATACTGCTGTGAAGGATGTGGCGATTAGTGTTAGGGTTAGGGCTCAGGCGTTTAAGTAGGAGGTATTTAGGGCTTCAATGATTGCATCTTTTGAGAAGAATCCTGCTAGGAAGGGTATTCCTGTCAGTGCCAGGCTGCCAATGATGAGGCAGGAGGTTGTGAATGGTATTAGTTTATGTAGTCCTCCTATCTTTCGGATGTCTTGTTCATCGTTTAGGCTATGAATGATTGATCCGGAGCAAAGGAATAGTATGGCTTTGAAAAAGGCGTGGGTGCAGATGTGAAGGAAGGCTAGTTGTGGTTGGTTAAGTCCGATGGTGACTATTATTAATCCTAGTTGACTTGATGTTGAGAATGCTACGATTTTTTTGATATCATTTTGTGTTAGTGCACAGGTTGCAGTGAATAAGGTTGTTAGGGCTCCGAGACAGAGGCAGGTGGTTAGAATTAGTTGGTTATTTTCTATTAGGGGGTGCAGACGGATTAATAGAAAGATACCTGCAACCACTATTGTGCTTGAATGTAGGAGGGCTGAGACTGGGGTTGGGCCTTCTATTGCTGCGGGTAGTCATGGGTGTAATCCAAATTGGGCAGATTTTCCAGCTGCTGCTAAGATAACTCCTATTAGGGGGACTGTTAAGTCAAAGTCTTTAGATAATAGGAAGATTTGGGGGAGTTCTCATGAGTTGAGGTTTATTGCGATTCAAGCAATTGCTAGGATTAGTCCAATGTCTCCGACTCGGTTGTATAGGACTGCCTGAAGAGCTGCTGTGTTAGCATCTGCTCGGCCATGTCATCATCCAATTAGTAGGAACGATATAATACCTACGCCCTCTCACCCGATGAATAACTGAAACAGGTTATTGGCGGTTACTAGGATGATTATGGCTACCAGAAATAGTAGTAAATATTTAAAGAATCGGCTTAGGTGGGGGTCGGAGTGCATGTATCAGGATGCGAATTCTAAGATTGATCATGTAACGTACAAGGCAATGGGGGTAAAGATTAAAGAGTAGTTGTCAAATTTGAAGCTTATGTTGATGTCAAAGTTTGCAGTGTTTATTCAATTTCATGTAGTAATGATTGTTTCGGTTCCTTGGTCTAAAAAGATGGTGAGTGGAATTATGTTGATGAAAAATGCGGTAGTTACGGCGGTTTTGGCATGTTTAACAGCTCAGGTTTGGTTAGGGGGTTTTGGGTTAAGGGTTATAATGATGGGTCATATAAGAATGACTAAGGTAAGTAGTAGGGAGGTGGTTGCAATGGTATTTAGCATAGCTGCTACTTGGAGTTGCACCAAGAGTTTTTGGTTCCTAAGACCAACGGATGAGCTATTATCCTTTAGGAGCTGATTGAATGAGCCGCGGAGTTTAACTGCGGGGGTTAAGGATTAGCAGTCCTTACTGCTTCAGGCCTCTTTCGGCAGATAAGAGGAGTTTAACCTCTATTTTTAGAATCACAATCTAATGTCTTATGTTAAACTATATCTGCAGTACCATCATCCTCATATGACCTCAGGTTTTACCATGAGGAGGATTACTGGTGCCAGGTGAAGGAATATTAGTAAGTGTTCCCGTGTATGCGAGGGTGGAAGGTTGGTGATATGTTGTGGGAGTGGACCGCGTTGTGTTATTATGTATAAATATAGGGAGTAGGCAGCTGTAATTAGGATTCCTGCTCCTGTTATTGTTAGGGTTCAAGAGGATCAGTTAAATAGGGCTGTAACGATTATTAGTTCTCCTATTAGATTTGGGAGTGGGGGTAGTGCTATATTTGCTAAGTTAAAGACAAATCATCAGAGGGCTGTTAGTGGAAAGATAATTTGTAGACCACGAGCTAGAATTATGGTTCGGCTGTGGGTTCGTTCATATGTGGTGTTAGACAAACAGAATAGGGCAGAGGATACTAGGCCGTGGGATACTATAAGTACTAGTGCTCCGGTAAATCCTCAGGGGGTTTGAAGTAGAATGCCACTCGCTACGAGCCCTATGTGGCTAACAGATGAGTAGGCGATTAAAGATTTTATATCTGATTGTCGAAGGCAGATAGCGCCCGTTATTAGCACACCTCAGAGGGCTAGGATAATAAATGGGTATATCAGATCTTTTGTTATGGGGCTCAGGATAGCTATTACTCGTATTATGCCGTATCCTCCTAATTTTAGTAAAACTGCTGCTAGTACTATGGATCCTGCGACTGGAGCCTCTACGTGAGCTTTTGGTAGTCACAGGTGAATGCCGTATAGGGGTATTTTTACTAAGAAGGCAATTAAGCACCCCGCCCATCAAAGTTTGTCTCCTCAGGAGTTGGGGTCTATTGGTGGTTGCGCGTATTGGATGATAAGTATTGAAAGGGTTCCTGTGCTTTGGTGAAGTACTAGTAGGGCTACTAGTAGTGGTAGCGAGCCTGCTAGGGTATAAAATAGGAAGTATGTTCCGGCGCTTAGTCGTTCGGCTTGATTGCCTCATCGGGTGATGAGAATTAGAGTTGGGATTAGGGTTGCTTCAAATATTACATAAAACATAGTGATTTCAGTGGCACTAAATGCTAAGATTAGAAAAGTTTGGAGAGAGGCCAAGAGAGTAATAAAACTTCGTTGTCGGTCGGCAGGTTCTATTTTAATGTGGTGTTGGCTGGCTAGAATTATGAGTGGTAGGAGTCAGCAGGTAAGAACTAGCAGAGGTGTTGATAGGGGGTCTGTGGCTATATACAAGTTGGTGGTTGTTCAACCGGTTTCGAAGGATCATTTAATTAAGGTAAAACTAATTAGGGCAATTACTAGGCTGTGGGTAGTTATGTTAGTTCATAATCATTTAGGGGAAGAAAGTCAGATTGTTGGGAATAGTATGATGGTTGGGATTAGAATTTTTAGCATTGTAGTAGGTTCAGGGCTTTAATTTGGTCTGTGCCGTGGGTACGGGTTGTGGCAACCAGCAGGGCTAGGCCTGCGGCAGCTTCACAGGCTGAGAAGGTTAGTACTAGAATGGGGGCGGCGTAGGAGGTGGTTGATTCATGGTGTAGCGTTCATAGTGAGAGGCCAATAAATAGGCCTAGTATTACTGTTTCTAGGCATAGTAGGGCTGATAATAGGTGTGAACGATGGAAGATCAGGCCTATTATTCCTGTGAAAAATGTACCGCCAAAGACGATTGTTACAGACATTGTAAGGGAGTCATGGGCTTTAACCATGATTCTCTGAGCCGAAATCAGAGGTCTTAATGTTTGGACTAACTGCCTATTGAGCCCAATCGAGGCCTCCTCGTAGTCATTCGTAGATTAGGCCTAGTGTAAGTAGTGCTAGGATAACTACGGCTCATGTCAGGGTGCAGAGGGGGTCTGTTAGTTGGATGGCTCAGGGCAGTGGGAGTAGGAGAGCAATTTCTAGGTCAAATAATAGGAATAGGATGGCTAGTAGAAAGAAGCGTAAGGAGAATGGGAGTCGTGCGGATCCTCGTGGTTCACAGCCGCATTCGTAAGGGGATAGTTTTTCGGCATCTGGGTTTTTAATGGGTAATCAAAATGCTACAAGGGTTAAAATTAATGATAATGTTGCAGAGATGGCTAATGTGGTTGTAATTACGTTCACTATCTTTCCTTGGATTTTAACCAGGACTGAGTGATTGGAAGTCACTTGTACTTTTTGATACTAGAAAGATATGAGCCTCATCAGTAAATAGAGACGTATAGGAATAATCATACTACATCTACAAAGTGTCAGTATCAAGCGGCCGCTTCAAATCCGAAGTGGTGGTCTGATGTGAAGTGGTATTTAATTTGTCGTAGCAGGCAAGTAGTGAGGAAGGTGGAGCCAATGATAACATGAAGTCCGTGGAAGCCTGTTGCCACGAAGAATGTTGAGCCATAGACTCCGTCTGCGATGGTGAAGGGGGCTTCATAATATTCTATGGCTTGAAGTATTGTAAAGTAGAAGCCCAGAAGGACTGTTAAAGCAAGAGATTGGATTGCTTGTTTACGTTCTCCTGCCATAAGACTGTGGTGGGCTCATGTAACTGTGATACCTGATGCCAGAAGCACTGCGGTGTTAAGGAGTGGGACTTCGAATGGGTCTAGGGTCGTGATGCCGGCGGGAGGTCAGCACCCTCCTAGTTCAGGGGTAGGAGCGAGGCTAGAGTGATAAAAGGCTCAGAAGAATCCTAAGAAGAAGAATACTTCAGAGGTGATAAAGAGGATTATGCCATATCGTAGGCCTTTTTGTACAGGGGATGTGTGGTGACCTTGAAATGTGCCTTCTCGTACAATATCCCGTCATCATTGATATATTGTTAGGATTATTAGTACTAGGCCTAGGGCTATCAGTGTTGTACTGTGAAAGTGGAATCAGATTGCTAAGCCTGATGTTGTTAAAAGGGCAGCTACTGCGCCGGTCAGGGGTCATGGGCTTGGGTCTACTAGGTGGTATGCGTGGGCTTGGTGGGTCATTATACGTTTTCTTGCAGGTAAAGGCTTAGCAATAAGACAAATACATAGGCTTGAATAATGGCTACTGCAACTTCTAGTAATGTTAATAGTACTAGTAGTGTAGCAGTAAGCATTGCTACTGTAGTTATTGTTGGTACAAGAGTGATAGTTGCGGTTGAGATTAGTTGGATTAGTAAGTGGCCCGCTGTTAAATTGGCTGTTAGTCGTACGCCCAGAGCTAAGGGTCGGATAAACAAGCTAATTGTTTCGATAATAATTAGGATGGGGATGAGTAGTGCGGGGGTTCCTTCTGGTAAGAGGTGGCCGAGGGCTACCGTTGGTTGGTTTCGTAGCCCAATAATTACGGTTGCCAGCCATAGTGGGACGGCTAGGCCCATGTTTAGTGATAGTTGAGTTGTAGGTGTAAATGTGTATGGTAGTAATCCTATAATGTTTAATGTAAGAATGAACATTATTAGGGAGGTTAGGATCATGGCTCATTTATGTCCTCCTTGATTTAGTGGTGTTAGTAGCTGTTGTGTAAATGTTTTGATGAATCAGCTTTGGAGGGATGTGAGTCGGTTATTTTGGTGTCGATTAGTTGGAGTGGGGATTAAGATTAAGGGTAATGTAAGTGCAATGGCGATTAGAGGAATTCCCAGGTGCGTGGGGCTTATAAATTGGTCGAATAGGTTTGGTGTCATGGTCAGTTTCAGGTATCTGTTTTAAGTTTTTTGGTACTTAGGGCTGTAATTTCATTTGTGAATGTGCAATTTAGTACTTTGTTTGGAAGTATCGTTAAGAAGATTAGTCATGAGAATGCAAAAATTATGAATCACGGATCTGGATTTAGTTGTGGCATGTCACTAGAGGTGGTTCGGGGCCACCAGTCTTTAGCTTAAAAGGCTAATGCTAGTCCGTTTAGCTTTCTAATGAGGTGTCAAGTATTAGTGAAGATCAGTTTTCGAAATGTTTTAGGGGAACAGCTTCTACAACGATGGGTATAAAGCTGTGGTTAGCCCCACAGATTTCAGAACATTGTCCGTAGAATACTCCTGGTCGAGAGGTGATAAAAGATGTTTGGTTAAGTCGTCCTGGGACAGCGTCTATTTTAACTCCTAATGCGGGAACAGCTCAGGAGTGTAGGACGTCTTCAGCTGAGACGAGCACTCGGATTGGGGATTCTATTGGAACTACTATTCGGTGGTCTGTTTCTAGCAGGCGGAATTGACCCGGTAGGAGGTCTTGTGTGGGGGTTATATAGGAGTCAAAGGTTAGGTTCTCATAGTCAGTGTATTCGTAGCTTCAGTATCATTGATGTCCTATAGCTTTCACGGTTAGGTGGGGGTCGTTGACTTCATCTATCAGGTAGAGAATTCGTAGGGATGGGAGGGCGATTAAGATAAGAATTACTGCTGGTAGCATAGTTCATACAATTTCAATTTCTTGTGAATCTAGGATGTATTTATTAGTAAGTTTAGTAGTAACTATCACAACAATAATGTATAGTACTAGGGTGCTAATTAGGAAAACAATTATTAAGGCATGGTCATGGAAATGTAGAAGTTCTTCTATTATTGGGGAGGCCGCGTCTTGGAATCCCAGTTGAGAGGGGTGTGCCATTAAGCTTTAGGGCTTAAGGTACGTAGGGCTTTAACCTGCAATTTCGTCTTGACAAGGCGATGTAATTTGTTTTACTAGTATCTTATAAAAGAAAGTGGCAGAGTGGTTATGTGGCTGGCTTGAAACTAGCTTATTGGGGTTCAATTCCCTTCTTTCTCGTTAATTTGAACTTGTACAAAGGCCGGCTCCTCAAATGTGTGATGTGGGGGCGGACATCCGTGGAGTCATTCTACGTTTGTGGAGGCTATTTCTACGGAGAGCACTTCTCGTTTGGCGGTAAAGGCTTCTCATAAGATGTAGAGGAATATTACAACTGCTACTAGGGAAATGAGGGAGCCAATTGATGAAATGATATTTCATAGTGAGTAAGCGTCTGGGTAGTCTGAGTATCGTCGTGGCATGCCTGCTAATCCTAGGAAGTGTTGTGGGAAGAAGGTTAGATTAACGCCTACAAATATTGTACTGAAGTGGATTTTTGTTCATGTATCATGTATTGTGTATCCTGTGAAGAGGGGGAATCAGTGTACGAAGGCTCCTATAATAGCAAATACTGCTCCTATTGATAAAACATAGTGGAAGTGGGCTACTACGTAGTATGTGTCGTGCAGAACAATGTCTAGGGATGAATTGGCTAGTACGATTCCAGTTAGTCCTCCTACGGTAAACAGGAAGATGAAGCCCAGGGCTCATAGTATGGGGGTTTCCCATTTAATTGATCCCCCGTGTAGGGTTGCAAGTCAGCTAAATACTTTTACACCTGTGGGAATTGCGATGATTATTGTTGCGGATGTAAAGTATGCTCGAGTGTCTACGTCTATTCCTACTGTAAATATGTGATGGGCTCAGACAATGAACCCTAGAAGGCCGATGGCTATTATGGCTCAAACTATACCTATATATCCGAAGGGTTCTTTTTTCCCGGCGTAGTAGGCTACGATGTGGGAGATCATTCCGAATCCTGGAAGAATTAGAATGTAAACTTCTGGGTGCCCAAAAAATCAGAAAAGGTGTTGATAGAGGATAGGGTCTCCTCCCCCAGAGGGGTCAAAGAAAGTGGTGTTCAGGTTTCGGTCTGTTAAAAGTATTGTGATACCGGCAGCTAGGACTGGTAATGATAGTAGTAGCAGAACAGCTGTAATTAAGACGGCTCATACAAATAGAGGGGTTTGGTATTGCGAGATTGCAGGGGGTTTTATATTAATAATTGTTGTGATGAAGTTGATGGCTCCCAGGATAGATGATACTCCTGCAAGATGCAGTGAGAAGATGGTTAGGTCTACGGAGGCGCCTGCGTGTGCCAGGTTTCCGGCTAAGGGCGGGTAGACAGTTCAACCTGTTCCTGCGCCTGCTTCAATTCCAGAAGAGGCAAGTAGTAATAGGAAGGATGGGGGTAGAAGTCAGAAACTTATGTTGTTTATTCGAGGAAATGCTATATCTGGGGCTCCAATTATTAAGGGGACAAGTCAGTTGCCGAATCCTCCAATTATAACGGGTATTACTATAAAGAAGATTATAACGAAGGCATGTGCAGTAACGATAACATTATAAATTTGGTCGTCACCTAAAAGAGCTCCCGGTTGGGCTAGCTCTGCTCGGATTAGTAGGCTGAGGGCTGTGCCGACTATTCCGGCTCAGGCACCAAATACTAGATAGAGGGTGCCAATGTCTTTATGATTGGTTGAGAAGAATCAGCGTGTAATTGTCACAGGTAGGGTGGCCGAGAGTTTAGGCGGTGGATTGTAGCTCCATAAACAAAGGTTTGAGTCCTTTTCCTACTAAGTCCCGTGGTGTATAACATTTCGGATTGCAAATCCGAAGACGCCGGTTAACAGCCTGCCGGGGCTTTCCCCGCCTTTTTGAAGGGAGGCGGGGGAAGTAGATGAATGCTCGCTGGCTTGAGCACCTAGCTGTTAACTAGGAGTTCGTAGGATCGAGGCCTTCTCATCTAGAAAGGCTTTAGCTTAATTAAAGTGTCTGAGTTGCATTCAGAAGATGTGGGATAGAGTCCTACAAGTCTTATACAGGGACTAGGAGATTTTCACTCCTGCTTAGAGCTTTGAAGGCTCTTGGTCTGGGTTATCCTAAGTCTCTAGTTTACTAGTGCCTGGGCTAGGGGTGCTAGGGGCAGTAATGTCAGGGCAGAGGTTATGAAAGCGGCGAGTGGGACAGTATTTTTTTTGGTTTGTAAGCGTCAGGGGGTAGAAGAATTGTTTGTGTTTGGGGCGGTTGTTAGGATTATGGCGTAACATAGTCGTAGGTAGAAGTACAGGCTTATTAATGAGGCAAGTGCTAGGGTAACGGCTGTTAGGGGGAGTCCTTGTGCAGTGAGGTCTTGTAGGATTAATCATTTTGGTAAGAATCCTGTTAGTGGGGGGAGTCCGCCTAGTGAAAGTAGTGTTAGGGAGGCAAGGGCCGCTGTGGAGGGTGCTTTGGTCCAGGCTATTGCTAGTGTGTTGATTTTTGTTGTGGATATCAATTTGAATACTAAGAAGGTTGCTGATGTTATGATAAAGTATGTAATTAGAACTAGTATTGTTAATTGTTGGTTGAATTGTGAGATTATAACAATTCATCCGAGGTGGGCGATTGATGAATATGCTAGGATTTTTCGTAGTTGTGTTTGGTTTAGGCCCCCTCAGCCCCCGAGAATTACTGATGAGAGTCCAAGTACTGTGAGTAGTTGTGGAGGGGTAAATGGGGCTATTTGTACAATTAGTGCGAATGGCGCTAGTTTTTGTCAGGTGGCTAAAATAAGTCCTGTGGGTAGGTCTAATCCTTGTATGACTTGGGGTATTCATATGTGTATTGGGGCTAGGCCTATTTTTAGTGCTAATGCTATTGTAATTGCGATGGTAGAGATGGGGGTTGCTGTGGAGTAAATATTTCATTCTCCGGTGATTCATGCATTGGCAGTGCTTGCAAAGAGAATAGTTGCTGCGGCAGCGGCTTGGGTTAGAAAATATTTGACAGTGGCTTCTACTGCTCGTGGGGAGTGGGACTTAGCTATTAGTGGTAGTATCGCTAGTGTATTTATTTCTAGGCCTATTCAGGCTAGTATTCAGTGGGCGGATGTCATTGTTAGGAGGGTGCCCAGGATTAGGCTGGCGAGCAAGATCAGGGTGATGAAAGGACTCATATGGTAAGAGAAGGGTACTATCCTACATTTTTGGGGTATGGGCCCAAAAGCTTTGTTAGCTTATCTTAACTAGGAAGTGGTGTAATGGGAGCACTTGGAGTTTTGATCTCCATAATATGGGTTCGATTCCCTTCTTTCTAAGGAGTCGGGAGGATTTTAGCCTCCATAGGTCACTCTATCAAAGTGGTCCTTGGGCGTTCAGGCACGGCTCCCTCCCACTTAACCTTACATTTGTGGTGGTAAGCCATTTAGTGACACAGGCATTGAGATGTGTCATAGGATGAAGGCTGTGGCTACTGGTAGGAAGCTCTTTCATGCTAAGTGTATTAACTGATCATACCGGAATCGGGGGTATGAGGCACGGACTCAGAGGAATGTTAGGGCCAACAAGGTGGCTTTTGTTATGATTATTGTGGTGGTTTTGAGGAAGGAGGAGTCATAGGTTGTACCTATAAAGATTATTGTTGAAAATGTATTTATTATTAGGATATTAGTGTATTCGGCTAAGAAGAAGAGGGCAAAGGGTCCTCCAGCATATTCGACGTTATATCCTGATACCAGTTCTGATTCTCCCTCTGTTAAGTCAAAGGGGGCTCGATTTGTTTCTGCTAGTGTTGAGACGTACCATATTGCGGCTGGGGGCCAGGCCGGAAAGGCAAATCATGTTGTTTCTTGGGCTGTAGCAAGTGTTTGTATATTAAAGTTTCCTGAGAATATGATTATAGATAGCAGGATTAGTCCTAGGCTGATTTCATAGGAGATGGTTTGTGCAACTGCTCGCAGGGCACCAATTAGTGCGTATTTTGAGTTTGAGGCCCACCCTGAGCCTAGAATTGAGTACACTGCTAGGCTGGAGAGAGCTATGATAAATAGTACTCCTAAGTTTAGGTCTGCTAGGGCGTATGGTATTGGTAGAGGTGATCACATTGTTAAAGCTAATGTTAAGGCTAATGTTGGAGTTAGTACAAATAGGAGTGGGGAGGAGGTTGATGGGCGAATTGGCTCTTTGGTGAAAAGTTTTACTGCATCTGCAATTGGTTGTAGGATCCCTCAGGGTCCTACTACGTTTGGGCCTTTTCGTAGTTGTATATACCCTAGAACTTTTCGTTCAATTAAAGTTAGAAAAGCAACGGCTAGTAGTACTGAGGCAATGTAGATTAATGGGTGTAAGAGCTGGGTTGGTGTTGGTATCATTATATTAAGAGGAGGATTTGAACCTCCGAGAGAAAGAGCTTAGGTCTTTTGCAATTGCCGGGCTCTGCCATCTTAATAATCTTATCTTGATTTTTATTTATGCTCCCTTATATTTAATTTAGTTGTTTTCATTAAATTAGGGTGGGGCATACTTAATATCATGGGCCCCATCTTTCCGGTCCTTTCGTACTAGGAAAAGTAGCGTTACAGATAGAAACTGACCTGGATTACTCCGGTCTGAACTCAGATCACGTAGGACTTTAATCGTTGAACAAACGAACCCTTAATAACGGTTGCACCATTAGGATGTCCTGATCCAACATCGAGGTCGTAAACCCCCTTGTCGATATGGGCTCTTAAAGGGGATTGCGCTGTTATCCCTTGGGTAGCTTGGTTCGTTGATCGGCAGGGCCGGATCTTTATGGTCAGAAATTCTGTTGTTTAGAGATGTCTCTCTTGATTCTAGGGGGTTGCCCCAGTCTGCGCGGTAGTTTTGTTTTATTCCGCGGTCGCCCCAACCAAAGACTAGGACCAGTTGCTATTTAGATTTAACTAGGGTGTAGGGGGTCATTGATATAGGTGGTCTGATGTCTTAAGCTCCAAAGGGTCTTCTCGTCTTGTATTTTTATGCCCGCTTCTGCACGGACAGATCAATTTCATTGACTTGAAAAGGGAGACAGTTAAGCCCTCGTTTCACCATTCATACAGGTCTTTATTTAAAAGACAAGTGATTGCGCTACCTTCGCACGGTTAAAAATACCGCGGCCGTTTAACTTGTCACTGGGCAGGCAGGACCTCCAATACTTTGATTTTTGCAGGAGGCGATGTTTTTGGTAAACAGGCGGGGCTCGTGTTTGCCGAGTTCCTTCCTTATCTTTTAGTCTTTCCTTTATAGCCTTCCAGTGTCGGGTTAACGATTGGGTTATGTGAGTATTTCTTGGTGTTTAATGTGGTCACATTTCCCTCTGTGGTTTGGGTTCGGGTAATTGCTAGTGGTGGGTCCGGATTAGCATACACGTAGGCTTGGAGAAGGGGGTTCCCCCTTCTTATTACTCATTTTAGCATTATCTTTTCCATGTGGGCATGGGGTGGCCTAATAAAGTTAGGGGTTTTAGATTTGATATTTAAATAATGGAGTTTTGTTCTACCGGAGCTTTAACGCTTTCTGTTTAGGTGGCTGCTTTTAGGCCCACTAGAGTAGTGTGTCTTGTTTAATATAATCTTTAACCTCCTGGTGAGGTTGTATTCTGTTTCTTAAGGGCTGTACCCCTTATGAATAACTCTCGCATGTTTCTTTGGCTCGTTAAGTTTCAAGCTGAGTTGCTTGAGTTGTTTTAGTAGTTTGAGTTAAGGAGTGCGAGGCTGAACTCATATTCATTTCTTAGGCAACCAGCTATAACTAAGTTCGATAGGTCTGTCACCGCTACTTGGAGATCTTCCCACTCTTTTGCCACAGAGATGGGTTGGCCCTAGTTAATAGGCTGTCTCGGAGTAGCTCACTTAGTTTCGGGGGTTTGAACTAAAGTCCACTTTGCTCAGGAGGGGGTAGCTAAATCATGATGCAAAAGGTACGAGGGTTAGTCTCTGCTTAGTTGTGCTTTAATGATTTGTTTCATTTCTTTTTCAGCGTTCCCTTGCGGTACTATTTCTATGGCTTGTAAGGTGCCTTTTCTGTCTCACATACTGAGGCGGTAGAATGTTTTAGTTTGTGTTGTGGTGGTTTAATGATGGGTTATTAATGTTGTGTGTTGTTTGGGTGTTTAAGCTAGCTGTATGGCTCAGGGTGACCCAATTTGCGTGGGTATTTTTTCCGTGTAAAGGAGACGTATTTGCTGTTATTACTACACTCTGATTATTCCAAGTGCACCTTCCGGTACACTTACCATGTTACGACTTGCCTCCCCGTATAGGCGGTTATGTTATTATGAATGTTTGGGTATGAGCATGGGGAGAGTGACGGGCGGTATGTGCACGTCTCAGAGCCTAATTCAAAAGGACTCTCTATTTCCTTTTTACTACTAAATCCACCTTTGTGGCACAATATTTCAGGGTGCCGTTCGTATGTTCTGTTGTAGAAAATGTAGCCCATTTCTACCCACTTCGTACGCTACACCTCGACCTGACGTTTTTGGGTGGGCCAATTTTGCTCACTATTGTACCTTTGCAGGGTAAGCTGACGACGGCGGTATATAGACGGTATGAGACAAGGAGTGGTAAGGTTTAACGGGGATTATCGGTTTTAGAACAGGCTCCTCTAGGTGGTTCTGAGACACCGCCAAGTCCTTTGGGTTTTGAGCTATGGCTTGTAGTACCCTGGCGAATGTGGTGATACATATAAGGTTTAAGGCTGAGCATAGTGGGGTATCTAATCCCAGTTTGTTTCTTAGCTTTCGTGGAGTCAGGTAATTTTGTTTAAAGTTACTTTCGTGTTTGGGCTTCTTGTCTTCGGGAGTGCTTATAACAGCCTGGAAGATCTTTTAGCTTTATTTTATTTTCCCCTAACCACTCTTTACGCCGTGCTTATCAACTAGGGTCTTTCGTATAACCGCGGTGGCTGGCACGAATTTTACCGGCCCTCTTAGCCCTGACTAAGTCAAGTTTTCACTTATGGCTTAATGTAAATTACTGCTGAAATCCCTTGGGGGTGTGGCATAGCAAGGCGTCGTGGGCTGATTGAATTGTGCCTGATGCCTGCTCCTCATCTCCGGGCGGGAGAAATTGAGGGCATTCTCACGGGAGTGCGGATACTTGCATGTATAAATTAGGCTAAAGCTGATAGTAAAGTCGGGACCAGGCCTTTGTGCCTGCGGAATTTTTTAGGGTTCAATCTTAACATTTTCAGTGTTGCGCTTTAAATTTAAGCTACGCTAGC